AATGAATTGCCTGATAAAAGGATTACCTTGATAGGGTAAATCATGTAATTAATATTACATTCATTATATTATATTTAATAGAATTAAACTATTTCTAAAAGTATCAAAAACTTTTGTGCATCATACACCAAAATATATTCTATATAAAAAGATAAGCTAATTAAGCTACTGGGCTCATACCCCATTTATAAAGGTTCTAATCCTTTTCTTTTTAATTTTTAATAATTCATCAAAAATTGTATTTTTCGTAATTTTAATAATAGGAACACTAATTTCTATTTCAGCTAATTCTTGACTAGGAGCTTGAATAGGTTTAGAAATTAATTTATTGTCTTTTATTCCCCTAATAAGAGATAATAAATTAATATCAACAGAAGCCTCATTAAAGTATTTCCTAACACAAGCATTAGCTTCATCAGTGTTCTTATTTGCTACAATTTTATTTTTATTAAATTCAAATAAAATTAACTCTAATTTTTTAATGGAAATAATAATTTTTTCTGCTCTTCTATTAAAAAGAGGTTCTGCTCCATTTCATTTTTGATTCCCTAACGTAATAGAAGGATTATCTTGATTAAATGCATTAATTTTAATAACATGACAAAAAATTGCTCCTCTAATATTAATTTCTTACATTATCTTTAAACCCCTAATTATTATTAGAATCATCCTATCAAGCCTAATTGGTGCATTAGGAGGATTAAATCAAACCTCTCTACGAAAATTAGTGGCTTACTCTTCAATTAATCATTTAGGATGAATGCTAGCTGCTATATATGATAGAAATTTAATATGAATAACTTATTTTTTATTCTATACATTTTTAACATTTACAATAATTTTTATATTTAATATGTTTAAAACATCTCATATTAATCAATTATTTACACTATCTTTTCATTCAAAAACTATAAAATTTTTTTTATTCTTTAATTTATTATCATTAGGAGGATTACCCCCATTTCTTGGATTTTTACCAAAATGACTAGTAATTCAATCCCTAACAATAAATAATCAATTATTTTTATTAACCTTTATGGTTCTAATAACTCTAATTACTTTATACTTCTACATACGATTATCGTACAGAGCATTCATACTTAATTATCATGAAAATAATTGAATGACTAATTCATCCTACAACTCAACTTATTTAAGAACTTTTATAACATATTCATTTTTCTCTTCGATAGGACTATTTTTAATATTTTCTTTATATTTTCTGCTTTAAGGCTTTAAGTTAAATAAACTAATAGCCTTCAAAGCTATAAATATAAGAATAATCTTTTAAGCCTTAGTAAATATTTACTCCTTTAGAATTGCAGTCTAATGTCATTATTGACTATAAAGCCAATTATTTATGATTAAAGAGAATAACTCTCATAAATAGATTTACAGTCTATTGCCTAAATTTCAGCCATTTAATCGCAACAATGGTTATTCTCTACTAATCATAAAGATATTGGAACTTTATACTTTATTTTCGGAGCTTGAGCAGGTATAGTAGGAACTTCATTAAGAATTCTTATTCGAGCAGAATTAGGTCATCCTGGTGCATTAATTGGAGATGATCAAATTTATAACGTAATCGTTACAGCTCATGCTTTTATTATAATTTTCTTTATAGTAATACCAATTATAATCGGAGGGTTTGGAAATTGATTAGTACCAATTATACTAGGAGCCCCAGATATAGCTTTCCCTCGAATAAATAATATAAGATTTTGACTTTTACCTCCAGCATTAACACTACTTCTAGTAAGCAGTATAGTAGAAAACGGAGCTGGAACAGGATGAACTGTTTACCCTCCTTTATCATCTAATATTGCTCATGGAGGTGCTTCTGTTGATTTAGCTATTTTCTCTCTTCATCTAGCTGGAATCTCTTCAATTTTAGGAGCCGTAAATTTTATTACTACAGTTATTAATATACGATCTACAGGAATTACTTTTGATCGAATACCTTTATTTGTATGATCAGTAGTAATTACAGCTTTACTTCTATTACTCTCATTACCTGTACTTGCGGGAGCAATTACTATATTATTAACTGACCGAAATATTAATACCTCATTTTTTGATCCTGCAGGAGGAGGAGACCCTATTTTATATCAACATTTATTTTGATTCTTTGGACACCCTGAAGTTTATATTTTAATTTTACCTGGATTTGGAATAATTTCTCATATTATTAGTCAAGAATCTGGTAAAAAGGAAACATTCGGATCACTAGGAATAATTTATGCAATATTAGCAATTGGACTTTTAGGGTTTATTGTATGAGCTCATCATATATTTACAGTAGGAATAGACGTAGATACACGAGCTTACTTTACATCAGCAACAATAATTATTGCCGTTCCAACTGGAATTAAAATTTTTAGTTGACTTGCTACCCTGTACGGAACTCAATTAAATTATTCCCCAGCTACTCTATGAGCTCTAGGATTTGTTTTCTTATTTACAGTAGGAGGATTAACTGGAGTTGTTTTAGCTAATTCATCTATTGATATTATCTTACATGATACATATTATGTAGTAGCTCACTTCCATTATGTACTTTCCATGGGGGCTGTATTTGCTATTATAGCAGGATTTGTTCATTGATACCCTTTATTCACTGGATTAACTTTAAATACAAAGATATTAAAAAGTCAATTTACTATTATATTTATAGGAGTAAATTTAACCTTTTTCCCTCAACATTTCTTAGGACTTGCAGGAATACCTCGACGATATTCTGACTATCCAGATGCTTATACAGCTTGAAATGTAATCTCAACAATTGGATCAACAATTTCTTTACTAGGAATTTTATTCTTCTTTTTTATTATTTGAGAAAGTTTAGTATCTCAACGACAAGTATTATTCCCAGTTCAATTAAATTCATCTATTGAATGACTTCAAAATACTCCGCCAGCTGAACATAGTTATTCTGAATTACCCTTATTAACTAACTTCTAATATGGCAGATTAGTGCAATGGGTTTAAGCTCCATATATAAAGTATTTTACTTTTATTAGAATAACTAATGTCAACATGAGCAAATTTAGGTTTACAAGATAGTTCTTCCCCATTAATAGAACAATTAATTTTTTTTCATGATCACACTTTATTAATTTTAGTAATAATTACTGTTTTAGTAGGTTACTTAATAATTATATTATTATTTAACAAATATGTAAATCGATATCTTTTACATGGACAAACTATTGAAATTATTTGAACTATTTTACCAGCAATTATTTTATTATTTATTGCTTTTCCATCATTACGTCTTTTATATTTACTAGACGAAATTAATGAACCTTCAATTACATTAAAGACTATTGGTCATCAATGATATTGAAGTTATGAATATTCAGATTTTAATGATATTGAATTTGATTCATATATAATTCCTACTAATGAATTATCTTTAGATAGATTCCGACTACTAGATGTAGACAATCGAGTAGTATTACCAATAAATTCACAAATTCGAATTTTAGTAACAGCCGCAGATGTTATTCATTCATGAACAATCCCTGCTCTAGGAGTAAAGGTTGATGGAACCCCTGGTCGACTAAATCAAACTAATTTCCTAATTAATCGCCCAGGCTTATTCTACGGACAATGTTCAGAAATCTGTGGAGCTAATCATAGCTTTATACCAATTGTAATTGAAAGAATTCCTGTAAATTATTTTATCAAATGAATTTCTAATAACATAAACTCTTCATTAGATGACTGAAAGCAAGTACTGGTCTCTTAAACCATTTTATAGTAAATTAGCACTTACTTCTAATGAAAAAATTAGTTAAACAAATAACATTAGTTTGTCAAACTAAAATTATCAATTTATTGATATTTTTTAATCCCTCAAATAGCACCAATTGGTTGATTAAGTTTATTTATTATTTTCTCGATTGCATTCGTAATTTTTAATATAATAAATTATTATTCTTTTATTCCCTCTATACCTAAATCAAGTCTTTCGATTAAAACACAATCTATAAATTCATTAAATTGAAAATGATAACAAATTTATTTTCAGTATTCGACCCTTCTTCAAGCATTTTCAATTTATCATTAAATTGACTAAGAACTTTTTTAGGAATTTTAATAATTCCTTCTGCCTATTGACTGATACCCTCACGATATCATATTTTTTGAAACAATATCTTATTAACACTTCATAAGGAATTTAAAACTCTATTAGGACCTATGGGTGCTAATGGATCAACCTTCTTATTTGTTTCCTTATTTTCAATAATTTTATTTAATAATTTCATAGGGCTATTCCCTTATATTTTCACAAGAACTAGTCATCTAACTCTTACATTAACATTAGCTTTACCCTTATGATTATGTTTTATACTATTTGGATGAATCAATAATACACAACACATATTCGCCCATCTAGTCCCTCAAGGAACTCCTGCCGTATTAATACCATTTATAGTATGCATTGAAACAATTAGTAACGTTATTCGACCAGGAACATTAGCTGTACGATTAACTGCTAATATAATTGCAGGACATTTATTACTTACTCTTTTAGGAAATACTGGGCCTTCAATATCTACTATTCTTTTAAGAGTATTAATTGTTACTCAAATCGCTTTATTAGTTTTAGAATCTGCAGTAGCTATAATTCAATCATATGTATTTGCCGTTCTTTCTACCCTTTATTCTAGAGAAGTAAATTAATGTCAACTCACTCAAACCACCCATTTCATTTAGTAGATTATAGACCATGACCTCTAACTGCTTCAATTGGAGCAATAACAACTGTAGCTGGAATAGTAAAATGATTCCATCAATACAATATATCTTTATTCCTTCTAGGAAATATTATTACAATTTTAACTGTTTATCAATGATGACGAGATGTTTCTCGTGAAGGAACTTTCCAAGGACTTCACACTGAAGCTGTAACAACAGGATTACGATGAGGAATAATTTTATTTATTTTATCAGAAGTTTTATTCTTTGTTTCTTTCTTCTGAGCCTTTTTTCACAGAAGACTATCCCCATCTATTGAATTAGGAGCTATTTGACCTCCAATAGGAATTACTCCCTTTAATCCATTTCAAATTCCTCTATTAAATACTGTAATTTTATTAACTTCAGGAATTACAGTAACTTGAGCTCATCACAGATTAATGGAAGGAAATCACTCTCAAGCTACACAAAGTTTATTCTTTACAGTAACATTAGGAATTTATTTTACAATTCTTCAAGCCTATGAATATATTGAAGCACCTTTCTCTATTGCTGATTCAGTTTATGGTTCTACATTTTTTATAGCAACAGGATTCCACGGAATTCATGTATTAATTGGAACTACATTTTTATTAATCTGCTTAATTCGACATTTAAACAATCATTTTTCAAAAAATCATCATTTTGGATTTGAAGCTGCTGCCTGATACTGACACTTTGTTGATATTGTATGATTATTCCTTTATGTATCAATTTATTGATGAGGAGGTTAATTAATTATCTATATAGTATAAAAAGTATATTTGACTTCCAATCATATGGTCTATTATTAATAGTATAGATAATTTTATCAATTTTAACAATAAGTTTAATCATTATAGCAATTTCAATGGTAGTAATATTACTAGCTTCTATTTTATCAAAAAAAACACTGGTTGATCGAGAAAAATCCTCTCCCTTTGAATGTGGATTTGACCCAAAATCCTCTTCTCGATTACCGTTCTCTCTTCGATTTTTTCTAATTACAATTATTTTTCTTATTTTTGATGTAGAAATTGCACTAATTTTACCTATTATCTGCATTATTAAATTCTCAAATCTTTTCATATGAACAACTACATCAATTATTTTTATTTTAATTTTACTAATTGGACTTTATCATGAATGAAATCAAGGAATATTAAATTGATCAAATTAACAGGGTTGTAGTTAAGTATAACATTTGATTTGCATTCAAAAAGTATTGATTATTCAATCTACCTTATTGAATATGAAGCGATAGATTGCAATTAGTTTCGACCTAATCTTAGGTATAATTTACCCTTATTCTTTATTTAATTGAAGCCAAAAAGAGGCTTATCACTGTTAATGATAGAATTGAGATTTAAACTCCAATTAAAGAAGTATGATGTTCAAGAAAAAGCTGCTAACTTTTATCTTTTAATGGTTAAATTCCATTTATACTTCTTTAATTTATATAGTTTAATAAAAACATTACATTTTCATTGTAAAATTAAAAAAATTTTTTTTATAAATTACTAAAAATAATTCACTATATTCAAAGATAAAATTATCTCCCTAACATCTTCAGTGTCATACTCTTAATATAAGCTATTTGAATAAAAACAAATTATATATATATATATAACCACAATTCAAAGAATAAAACTCAATAAATAAACCTTTAAATTATTATTTTGTAATACCTGATTTAACTGAGAATTTTTAACTAAATTATAATATAATTGTTGACCACCAAAATATTCAGATCAACCCTGATCAAAAGACTTAACAGCTAATTTACCAACAATTAATGAATAATTTATAATTCCATAAGTAGAAATATAAGGTATAAATCACATTGATCCTAAAAAATAAGATCTATTATAATTATTTAAAGCCTTATTAAAAAAAAATAAAGAAACATTAGAAATTAAATAACCTGCTAACCCTCCTACAATACACACAAATAAAGTTAATAACTTCAAATAAGAAGGTAAAACAATTACTAAAGGACTTGGAAAAATTAATCATCTCAATATGCTACCCCCAAAAATTCTTAAAATTAATAAACCTATTATACTTTTTAATATAACTCAACCTTCATCATTTAATATATTTAAAGAAGAAAAATTTGAATCTCCAGTCATAGTATAATAAACTAAACGAAATGAATAACAAACTGTTAAACCTGTTGAAAAAAAATATAAAAAAAAAGAAAATATATTAATATAAGATAAAGATACTATTTCTAAAATTAAATCCTTTGAATAAAATCCAGCTAAAAAAGGTATTCCACATAAAGCTAAATTAGCAACATTAAAACAAGTAGTAGTTAAAGGCATTATTAATCTTAAACTTCCCATTAAACGAATATCCTGACAATTATTTATATTATGAATAATAGCTCCAGCACATATAAATAATAAAGCCTTAAATAATGCATGTGTTAATAAATGAAAAAAAGCTAATTTATAATAACCTATTGATAAAATACTTATTATTAATCCTAATTGACTTAAAGTAGATAAAGCAATAATCTTCTTTAAATCAAATTCATAATTAGCCCCTAATCCAGCCATAAATATTGTTAATCCAGAAATTAATAATAATAAATTTCCTATTCAAGATCTTCTTAAAACAATATTAAACCGAATCAATAAATAAACTCCTGCTGTTACCAAAGTAGAAGAATGAACTAAAGCAGAAACAGGAGTTGGAGCAGCCATAGCAGCAGGTAATCAAGAAGAAAAAGGAATTTGAGCACTCTTAGTCATTGCAGCTAACATAACTAATCTTCCAATAATTAATATTTCTAAATCACTTTTCATAACTTCTAAATAAAAAACATAATTTCAACTTCCATAATTTAATATCCAAGCAATAGCTAATAATAAAGCAACATCCCCAATTCGATTAGATAAAGCAGTTAATATTCCAGCATTATAAGACTTCACATTTTGAAAATAAATTACTAAACAATAAGAAACTAATCCTAATCCATCTCAACCTAATAAAATTCTAATTAAATTAGGACTAATAATTAATAACATTATTGAACTAACAAACATTAATACTAATATAATAAATCGATTAATCTTATAATCACTACTTATATATTCCTTTCTATAAAAAATTACTAAAGAAGAAATTATTAATACAAATGACATAAAAATTAAACTTATTCAATCAAATAACAAAGTCATTACAATATTTATAGAATTTAAAGAAACTACTTCCCGCTCGATAAAAATTCTATAATCATTTATAATAAAAATAATACCTAATAAAAAACTAGGCAAGGTAAAAAAAAACAATCTAATAAATCTAATTGTACAAATTGATAAATATTTCACGGTTTAAAGAAAAAAATCTTTCATCATTGACACCACAAATCAATATTTTATTTAAACTATTTAAACATAATCATAATATACACATATCCCCCCTCAAAATTAATAAATTTAAAGGAAATCAATGTAAAAATAAAAGTAAAAATTCTCGAACTGAACCCCCACTAAATGAATATGCCCCTGAAAAAATCTTTCCGTGTTGTCTATAAGCATATAAATATAAAGTATAAGCAGCTCTAAAAAATGACAACAATGATAATATTAACATTGTAACTCAAGATCAACTAACAATTCTATTAATTAAAGAAATTTCACCTAATAAATTTAACGTTGGAGGAGCTGCTATATTAGCAGAACTTAGTAAAAACCACCATAAAGCTATAGAAGGCATAAAATTTAATAATCCCTTATTAATTAATAATCTACGACTACCTAATCGTTCATAAGAAATATTAGCTAAACAGAATAACCCAGACGAACATAATCCATGAGCAATTATTAAAGTATAAGAACCACAAATTCCAGAATAAGTTATTGTTATTAATCCTGCTAAAACAATTCCTATATGAGCAACAGAAGAATAAGCAATTAAAGCCTTTAAATCTGTTTGACGTAAACAAATTAAACTAACTAATACTCCCCCCACTAATCTAATTCTAACTCAAATATAATTAAATTTTAAACCTATTAATTGTAAAAAAGGTAAAACCCGTAATAAACCATATCCTCCTAATTTCAGTATAATTCCCGCTAAAATTATAGAACCAGAAACAGGAGCTTCTACATGAGCCTTAGGAAGCCATAAATGTACTAAAAATATTGGTATTTTAACTAAAAAAGCTATCACTAATGAAAAATACAAAATTTCTAAATCAAATATATAATTATTTAATAAATAAAAATTTATAGTACCTGCAATCTTATAAACATAAAAAATTCCAACTAACATAGGTAAAGAAACTAATAAAGTATAAAATAATAAATATACGCCAGCCTGTAAACGCTCAGGTTGATAACCTCAACCTAAAATAAGAAATAACGTTGGAATCAATCTTCTTTCAAAAAATAAATAAAACATAAATAAACTTATTCTTCTAAAAGTTAATACTAACAAAATTAACAACAAAATAATATTAACTAAAAATAAATTAACATAATTATTATACTTAAAAACAGATTCTCTAGCCATTAATATTAAAGAAACAATTCACAAACTTAATAAAATTAATCCATAAGAAATTATATCACAACCAAAAAAATAAGAAATTGATATAAAATAATTTCTATATATATTTATTAAAATAAAAATAAATCTTAATAAAAATAAGAAACTCTGAACCATTCAATAAGTATTATGTATTAAACATAAAGGAAATATAAATAAAATAAAAATAATAATTTTTAACATTGTAAAATATTAAATCTTTGAAAATAATCATTACCATGAGTACGAATTATTCTGACTAAAATAGAAAGACCTAATGCACCTTCACATACTCTAAACGTCAAAAATATTATTCTAAAAAAAAATTCAAAATTAAGTATATTTAAATAAATAAACAATAATAAAAATAATCTTAAAACAATATATTCTAATCTTAATAATATAGATAATAAGTGTTTACGATTAGAAACAAAAGTAAACACCCCTATAATAAACAAAATACTAGATAAAATTCAATTTAAAATTGTTAACATTAGTTTTAATAGTTTAATAAAAACATTGGTCTTGTAAATCAAAAATAAGAAATATTCTTTTAAAACTTCAAGAGAAAAGAAAATTCTTTATCATTAATCCCCAAAATTAATATTTTAATTAAACTACCTCTTGATATTATACAATGAATTTTAATAACATTACTACTTATTTTTAATTTTATCTTTTTTAATATAAAACATCCTTTAGCTATAGGATTAACCTTATTAATCCAAACTACATTAATTTGTTTAACATCAGGATTAATAACTAAAACATTCTGATTCTCTTACATCTTATTCCTAGTATTTTTAGGAGGAATATTAGTTCTATTTATTTACGTTACATCTCTAGCATCTAATGAAATATTCTCATTCTCAATTAAACTAATAATTACAGCAATTATCATATTTTTACTAAGAATTTCTGTTTTAATTATTATTGACAAAAATATTTTAACACAATATGCAAATATAGAAATTAAATCAATCTTTGACATAAATTCATATATTATAGAAAATTCTATATCCCTCGTAAAATTATATAATTACCCTACTAACTTATTAACTATTATATTAATAAATTATTTATTAATTACCCTAATTGCTGTAGTAAAAATTACTAAATTATTTAAGGGACCTCTACGACCTATATTTAACTAATGAACAAACCTTTACGAGTTAAACACCCTATTCTTAGAATTGCAAATAGAGCTCTAGTAGATCTTCCAGCACCTATTAACATTTCTGCATGATGAAATTTTGGTTCCCTTTTATTTTTATGTTTAATAATTCAAATTCTTACCGGACTATTCTTAGCTATACATTACACAGCAGATATTAATTTAGCTTTTAATAGAGTTAATCACATCTGTCGAGATGTAAATTATGGTTGATTATTACGAACAATACATGCTAATGGTGCATCATTCTTCTTTATTTGCATTTACTTACATGTAGGACGAGGAATTTATTATGGATCATATTTATTCACTCCCACATGATTAGTAGGAGTAATTATTTTATTCCTAGTAATAGGAACTGCTTTTATAGGATATGTATTACCATGAGGACAAATATCTTTTTGAGGAGCCACTGTAATTACTAATCTTCTATCAGCAATTCCCTATTTAGGAATTGATTTAGTTCAATGAGTATGAGGAGGATTCGCTGTTGATAATGCTACCCTTACACGATTCTTCACATTTCATTTTATTTTACCTTTTATTGTCCTTGCAATAACAATAATTCATATTTTATTTTTACATGAAACAGGATCTAACAACCCTATAGGATTAAATTCAAATATTGACAAAATTCCTTTCCATCCATACTTTACTTTCAAGGACATCGTAGGATTTATTGTAATAACAATAATTTTAATTTTATTAGTATTAATTAACCCTTATTTATTAGGAGACCCTGATAATTTCATCCCAGCAAATCCTTTAGTTACACCCATCCATATTCAACCTGAATGATATTTCTTATTTGCATACGCAATTTTACGATCTATTCCTAATAAATTAGGGGGGGTAATTGCACTTGTTTTATCAATTGCTATTTTAGCTATTCTTCCATTCTACCATTTAAGAAAATTCCGGGGAATTCAATTTTACCCTATTAATCAAATTCTATTCTGATTAATAACAGTTACTGTAATTTTATTAACTTGAATTGGAGCTCGACCAGTTGAAGAACCTTATGTCTTAATTGGACAAATTTTAACAGTAATTTATTTCTCTTATTTCATATTCAATCCACTTATTGTTAAATGATGAGATAATTTATTAAATTAGTTAATGAGCTTGAAATAAGCATATGTTTTGAAAACATAAGATAGAAATTAAATTTTCTATTAACTTTACTAAAAAAAATTATTTAAATTAAATAAATTAAAAAAACCTTAAATCCTACAAAAAATAATAAAAAATTTAATGAAAAAGGTAAAAATCTTTTTCAAGCTAAATATATTAATTTATCATATCGAAATCGAGGTAAAGTCCCCCGAACTCAAATAAATATAAAAGAAATAAAAGTTAATTTTACATAAAATAATAAAGAAAATACATCACTACCTAAAAATATAACACAAAATAACATTCTTATAAATAAAATACTTGCATATTCAGCCAAAAAAATTAAAGCAAAACCCCCTCTTCTATATTCTACATTAAACCCTGAAACTAATTCAGATTCTCCTTCCGCAAAGTCAAAAGGAGTTCGATTAGTTTCAGCTAAAGAAATACTAAATCAAACCAAAGCTATAGGAAATATAATAAATAAAAATCACATAAATAATTGATACTTATAAAATATTAATATATTATAACCCCCAATTAAAAAAACAAAACTTAATAAAACTAAAGCTAATCTAACTTCATAAGAAATAGTTTGAGCTACTGCTCGCAATCCCCCTAATAAAGCATAATTAGAATTAGAAGATCAACCAGCAATTATTACTGTATACACTCCTAAACTTGTACAACATAAAAAAAATAACAAACCTAAATTAAAAGAAAAAAGCTTAACAAATAAAGGTATACACATTCAAACTAATAAAGAAAGAAATAAAGAAAAAATTGGAGAAAAATAATAAGAAATATAATTTGATAATAAAGGATAAGTCTGTTCCTTAGTAAATAATTTGATTGCATCACAAAAAGGCTGAGGAATACCTGCAATACCAACCTTATTAGGACCCTTACGAATTTGAATGTATCCTAAAACCTTACGCTCTAAAAGAGTTAAAAAAGCAACTCTCACTAATACAAAAATAATTAATAATAAACTTCCAACAATAAATAATAAATTTTCTATAAAAAACAAGTACTATTTGTGATAAAATTCACATAAATAAATTCTAAATTTATTGCACTAATCTGCCAAAACAGTAAATTATTTATATTCATTATAAAAATAATAATTTATTAAATATTAGGTCCTTTCGTACTGAAATATTTTAATTAATTAAAGATAGAAACCAACCTGGCTTACGCCGGTTTGAACTCAGATCATGTAAGAATTTAAAAGTCGAACAGACTTAAAATTTAAGCGGCTACACCTAAAACTATATCTTAATCCAACATCGAGGTCGCAATCTTTTTTATCGATATGAACTCTCCAAAAAAATTACGCTGTTATCCCTAAAGTAACTTATTTTTTTAATCGCTATTAACGGATCAATTATTCATAAATTAATGATAAGAAAAAATTAAAAGTTTATTAAATTTTAATATCACCCCAATAAAATATAATCAACTATTGTAATAAAAAAAATCTACAAAATTCCAACAATTTATATATAAAGATTTATAGGGTCTTCTCGTCTTTTAATATTATTTTAGCTTTTTGACTAAAAAATAAAATTCTACTATAAATTTTTATGAAACAGTTAATATCTCGTCCAACCATTCATACCAGCCTTCAATTAAAAGACTAATGATTATGCTACCTTTGCACAGTTAGTATACTGCGGCCATTTAAATTATTCAGTGGGCAGGCTAGACTTTTAAAAAAATTCAAAAAGACATGTTTTTGTTAAACAGGCGAACATTATTTTTGCCGAGTTCTTTATAAAAACTTTTCAATTTATTATATTTATACAATATAATATACTAATTTTATCATTATTTTTTTATTTTTTAAATTAAAATAAATACTTTAATACATAATTAAAATTTAATAAATAATCAATATAATAAAATAAATTATAACAATTTTATTAATAATAGCTATTTCTAAGCTTATATTTATTAAATTACTTAATAATTTTTAATAATTTATTTCATAGCTTATCCCACGAAATATTAGAATAAAACAATTATTTAATTAATATACTTAACTAAATAATATAAAATTCCTAAATTAAATTTATTTCTTAAAGAACTAGATACCTTTAAAAACGAATAACATTTCATTTCTAATATACTATACAAAATAATTTTGTCACATTAACTTTTATAGTATATTAACTCTTTTAAAATCGAGAAAATTATTATAAATAATTTTTATTTGATAAACCCTGATACACAAGGTACAATAAATTAAATTTTCTTTTAAAATATTAATTTTTCAAATTATTTCAATTTTCTTTCACAATACTATTTAACTATAATTAAAATTATTTTTTCTTTATAAAATACTCAAACAAATCCCATAATAATTACTTTTAATAATTTATAATAAAAAAAAAATTAATTAATAAATAAAATATAATCAATTTATATTGATTTGCACAAAAATCTTTTCAATGTAAATGAAATGCTTTACTTAATAAGCTTTAAATTGCATTCTAGGTACACTTTCCAGTACATCTACTATGTTACGACTTATCTTACCTTAATAATAAGAGTGACGGGCGATGTGTGCATATTTTAGAGCTAAAATCAAATTATTAATCTTTATAATTTTACTATCAAATCCACTTTCAATAAATTTTTCAAATTTATATCCATTTAAATAATTTTATTGTAACCCATCTATACTTAAATATAAGCTACACCTTGATCTGATATATTTTCTTTTTAAAAATCTTGAAAATTAACTTTCTTATAAAATATTCTAATAACGACGGTATATAAACTGAATACAAACTTAAGTAAGGTCCATCGTGGATTATCGATTAAAAGACAGGTTCCTCTGAATAGACTAAAATACCGCCAAATTTTTTAAGTTTCAAGAACATAACTATTACTACCTTAGTTTTATAAAATACATTTTAAATAATAGGGTATCTAATCCTAGTTTATTAATAAAATTTCTAAGCTTTAATTATTTTATTTAAAATTATTATAAATTTAAAATTTCACCTAATAAATTTACTTTTATTTCATAAAAAATTAATTTAACTCAAACTAAAAAAGTTTATTTGTATTATTCGTATAACCGCGGCTGCTAAGTTAAATTAATAGATATCTATTAATATATAAATATTTAATTAATTAATAGATATCTATTAATTAAGATAAAAAAAAAATTTCAGATTCAATTAAGGAGACATTCATAAGTAAATTCTTAATATATAATAATTAATCTAATTATTCAGCAGAAATGGATATATATTATTAAAAATAACTATTATACCACCTATAGAATTAATTATTAATTATATAAATCATTTATTAATTATTAAATTAATATATATTTAGACATAAATTTATATATATATAAATTTATGTATATATATATATTGATTTATCTATATATATATATAGGCAAAAATAAATTATCTTAATTAAATTTATTAATTATTTTTAAAAAATTCTTATTTTATAATTAAATACCCATAATTATAAAATATTTAATTGAATACATTTACTAAATATAATTATTATAAATAAAACTAATAAAAAAATTTTTTGAAAAAAATTTTTTAAAAGTCAGTATAAACAAAAAAAAAAAAAAAAAAAAACATGAAAACTCTATTATTACGA